GTATTGTTACTCTTACTCCCGTCGGGATAAATCTGTCCCCTTCCTCTATTTCCGCCGACATATATGGGGTATTTTAAGAAGTGAACATCTTTATTAGTAGCGGGGTTCGGAGAAAGAATAGGAAAGGTTATTTCACTATATTTCTGGCCGGGAACGGGACCTATAACAAGAATATTTTTTTGAGTGGGGCGATAGCTCTGAAAAGACGGATTTCCTATCCTTTCTTTCATCTCGGGTGAAATACGATCGGGGGGGGCTAATTCAAACCCCTCGGGTAAAATAAGAACAGCGCCCACATTCAAACCCCCTTTTTTACCATTAGCAAGAACTTGTTTTACTTGCCTATCATACGGAATTCTAACAACTGCTTCAAATACAGTATCTGGCAGTACCGCTTGTGGAACCTCAATATCCACGGGCTTATTAGCTAAATGGCAATTGGCACATACAATACGTCCAGTCGCTTCTCGTGGATTTTCATAACCCTGTTGTGCAAAAATGGGATATGCGTTTGAAATGGATGTCCGAGTTATGATATATATCATCAGTGATAGGGAAATAGATCGAGTAATCTCTTTCTTTATCCAAGAAAAGGTATTTTTCATTTGCATGGTCCAATCATTGATCCCGAAAATTTCTACAATAAGATTAGGTGGGTTGCTTGTATAGTCCCTATCCACAATTCTGCAATTCTGCTATTTACTGAAATTATTTTACTGGAATATTGGAGTAGGAGAAATCCTCGTCCCGGTCCAAAGGGTGAGTCCGTCTTGAAAGGTTTTGCTTATGTAAAAAATGATCAGTCATTCATTGAATGATAAATCACTACAAGTGATGGTGATACACGATTTAAATAACGAAAAATCCAATATTTAAAAATTGTATCTAGAATGACTGGAAAAGTGGAAACAAGACCGGATATAATTTGATCGTTATGAGCAAATCCAAAATCTTTGTAGACATAAGCAATCATGAGTTCCCAACCATGGGGCGAGTGGAATCCGATACATAAATCAGTTAATAAAAGAATAGAAAAAGCTTTTATTGTGTCACTTAAGTTATATAGGAATTCTTGCATCCAAGAGTTAAGAATGAGAAGTTCTTTATTACCCAGACTAGAATACCCGCGGAAAATAATGAAACAGATTATATTTGTCGATAAGTGCAAAATTGTATGGATATGATCCTCATTGCGCATCTTGATCAAGTGGACCATTTCTTTGTGGATTCCTATACGAAGTGTTTGTAGATGTGTTTCCGGGTATTCGTTTATCATTTCGTCCAAGAGTAAGAGTTCTTCTAATTCTATTAATTTTTCTAGAATACTCTTTTCTTGCATATCAGTCAAAAAAGTTTCCGATTGCCTAGTATTCCACCAATTAGTAACCCAAGATTCAAGACCCTTATTAAAGAAGAGGGAGATCCACCAGGGAAAAAAGACTATAGATGTAAGATATAGAAGCGGAAGAAATGCTTTTTTTTGTGCCATTTTTTCATCTGTGAATTTGACTTGTTAATGAACCCACCCCCTTTGATGAATCTCTGCGATCTAATCTTTTTCTATCAACCATAAGTTCTATTACAAGGCCACGAGCCCATGAATCTATTCCCCACTTTTTTTTTGTAATTCGGTGGTTAGTACTTGAATCTAGAAAGAATACAGAAATAGAATACGAGTCCACTTCGAATGAAGAAATTATTCAAAAAAATAAGGTTTCCAGATACCTCAATTGATAAGATTCGAAGCTTTTTCAATGAATCCCAGAAAGAACCACCCACGTTAAGTAATGAATATTCTTTTTATTTTGAGCCAAAGGAACCCCCTTTCTATCAAAATAGAAAAAATTGCATAAAAAAAAATGCGCCGGTTACCCACAGTAATAATCCAGGAAAAATGGAAATCGATTTCTGAAGAATATTGTTTTGATCACAAATGAGTGGAAAAACAATACAAAATTGTTCTTGTTAGAAGAGATCAAACCCTTTCATGATTAAAAAACACAAAAGAAAAAAAAAAAAAGAAAGCTCGATTGACAAAAAAAAGAGAGATAATTTACAAGATCTATCTGTATCTAACGTATCCATTAATTCATATTGAAAATAAGAAGATCAATTCTTTATTCCGAAATGTTTTGATATGCTAAATGAATCCATTATCATTATTTCGCTTTGTTACTTGTTTTTTAATGATTTTAGAACAAAAAAAGTTTCGTTTTATTTTCTCGCTGTTCCGCATACTTCTACTTTAGCTCCAATGCACGTTTTGAAAAAACTTTAAGCTATGCTAGAGCAAAAAAGAAAATTCTTTAATTGTTTCCCTACTGCGGAGAAAGAATTTATTCTTCAGTTCAAGTAAATTTCAAAAAACTTCAATTGGTACGCGCAAGAAATAGGCCAATTCGGCAGCTTTTTGCTCAATTTCTCGCGGAGTCAAATTCTCATCACTACGCGTCAAGGGAATGGCCCCCTGCCCTTTTATTTCCATATAAAGGACACGGCGAGCATAAATACCCTCTTTAACTTCGATTCTGATGGATTGAATATCTTTCATACGGAATCGTAGGAAGATACGACGATTTTTTCCAGGGAATCCCCAACGAAAAATACACACTATTCCTTCTTTTCTATCGAATCGATCATAGCCACTACCCACATTCCAAGAAATTGTGCACCACAAATAAGAACTAATAAAGAGACCCGCAATTCCGTAGAAAGACATCACGATCCCCTGTGGAAAAAAATGGATTTGCTGAGACGAAACTAAAGATATCAAATTCTTACCGATATAACTGGAAGTTCCAACCAATACGAATCCTAATGAACCTAAAAAAAGGATAAAGGCCCAGCAGAAATTACTGATTTTCCGAGACCCCACTATAAGTTCTATCCATATATGTTCTGATCGCCAACTCATACTAGATCCAGTTGCATTTTATTGGAATTTAGAAAATAGTCCAAATGGATTTGACTTTGCTTTTTTTTGTTTCCGAAGTAACTCTCATCAACTAGCGCCATTCTGATGTACCCCTTGCGAAGTAATTCATTGAATTGGTTAGGGCTAAAATAATAACATCAAATTTCTATGATCGCCTATGGATATATCTACATATAGATAGATTGACTTTCTATTTCAGCTATCCGCCCCGATTCCGATGAAAATAGCCATAACTCATTTATCCATATCATACATATATTTAGCCATACAAAGAAGATCCTTCGTTTCTGTTCGCAAGAATCCGCATTACCCTACTATATTTAGTTATATTAAATTAAAGAGATATCCGTATTATCTATATCGAAGTCTTAATTGAAAAGAATAGAACAGGTTTGGACCCATTGGATCTAAACAATCTTGTTGTTTTCAACATGAAGAGATAAAGAAGCCATTGCAATTGCCGGAAATACTAGGCCCACTAAAGGCACAAAAATAGAGGGGAAGTCTGTCATAGAATGGAGTACCTCGATGGAATATTTGTACCTGTTATTGTTATAAAGATATCTTATAATAATTAGAATTCGTATATAATTATACTAAGTATATCTAAGTGAGTATATATAATAAATAAGTGCAAGGAGTGTATAATTAAATAAATCAGACTTATTTATCTTCATCTTTCTACATGAAATACAAAAATAGATCTATGATAATCCATTCTTGTCGTCAAATTTGAATTCTCATTTTGATTTTCTATTTCTTAGAAACAAATTACCTAAAGATTCATTAGGAATCGATCCAACAACGTGGATTCTTAGTCAAACTAAAGATTTCTCGGGAGATATAGTAGAAAGATACTCTTTCTTTTCTATACAAGAAGGAAAAATAAAAGTCAATTTATTTGATTAATTGGAATTGCGCATTGCATAAGGATGCATTTGTTTTTTCATCTTGTTCATAGGGGGTTCCTGATTAGTAATCAGGAATATCGATATAAACAAAATTGTCCGCACGATTCTTTCTACAATTGACAAATACAATTGACTCTTATTGCAATAAACAAAAAATACATTTATTTTTGTGACTTTGATTCAGATAAACTCACTATTTATTCACTACAAATAAACAAATTTCACTGAGGGCTCCACCGAAATAAATATTAATTATGAATATTCATTACTTGCAAATTCAAAGGAACAAAACCGTGAAAATTCAATAACTCACTCAAAACACCCTTTAAAAGATTGCGTGGTACAATTGGATCGAATAAGCCCTTATCGAATAAATATTCAGCCGTTTGTGAACCTTCAGGTACTTCAATATTCAATGTTTGTTCAATTACTCTTTTACCTGCGAATGCGATGTAGGCATCAGGTTCTGCAATAATGATATCCCCCAACATCCCAAAGCTAGCCGTCACACCCCCCGTCGTGGGAGATGTAAGGATAGATACATAGAATAATTTTTTATTTGATTGATAATCATATAAAGCAGAAGATATTTTAGCCATTTGCATCAAGCTCAAACTCCCTTCTTGCATACGGGCCCCTCCGGAAGCACACACTAGAATAAGAGGTAAAAATTGATTGCTAGCATATTCGATCAAACGGGTGATTCTCTCGCCGACTACGGATCCCATACTACCCCCCATAAACTGAAAATCCATAATTCCAATTGCTACGGGAATACCGTTTAGTTGACCTGTGCCCGTTTGAACAGCTTCAGATAATCCTGTCTCTCTTTGATAAGAAGCAATACGATCTTTATAAGGGTCTTCCTCCGAATGAAATTCAATAGGATCTAGAGAAACCAGGCCTTCATCCATAGGAGCCCAAGTGTCTGGATCAAGCAAAAGGTCGATTCGATCTGAACTATGCATTTTCAAATGAGCTCCACATTGTTCACAAATATTCATTTTGGACTTAAAAAATTTCTTATAATTTAATCCATAACAATGTTCACATTGAACCCATAAATGCCTATATTTCAATTTTCGAGTCGACTTGGTATCGGAATCGGACTGAGTATCAGAATGAGTCGAATTTTCTGTATCGGAATCGGTATC